TATTACTTACCCAATTTCCATTTCCATATTTAGTTTTCAATTTTTTTATTTCCCCGTTTAGTTTAGTATATATAAGATAGAAATATACTTACTGAATCTTAACAATGAATGAAAGTGAAAGAAATAAAGTTTAACTCCTCGTCCTTTCTAACAAACTAATCATTCTAATCATTCCCGGAAAGGGTCTTATCTTTCTTTTACTTTCTTTCACATGAATTTTTTTTTTTTTAATTAAATTATAACGATTAGAATAAAAAATTTTGAAATCTAAATGATGAATCAAAAAATTTTATGGAATTCTGAAAGATGGAAAAATCTCTTTGATCGAATCATATCATTCCATTATATTGACAATTAAAAAAAAACTGTTCATACTATGAACGTAGTATAATGGCGGTCGGGCAAGTATGCCCCCATCGTCTAGTGGTTCAGGACATCTCTCTTTCAAGGAGGCAGCGGGGATTCGACTTCCCCTGGGGGTAGGGTACTACGAAAGGCAGTTGATCATGGATTATCAATAAAGACTGAAATGGATTCTTCCTGTTCCTGGGTCGATGCCCGAGCGGTTAATGGGGACGGACTGTAAATTCGTTGGCAATATGTCTACGCTGGTTCAAATCCAGCTCGGCCCAAGAATTTGCCCATCCACCATGAAATAATATAACACCCATTTGTTGTTCTCCGGAAATCACTGATCTCTCCTAATACAATATTGAAGAATCAAAATATGAAACATTTCTAGCACTCTTTCTTTTTTCCATATTACATATTTTTTCTTCTACAAATTTGGGTATTGTTAATAATATAGATTCATATTAGGGTCTGTAAGTATAAAGTCTTATGAAAAGATTGAAATAAACAAAAAAAACTTTTTTTTCTTTTCATTGATTCATTTTTCAATCAACTTGGCAATAAAGAACGGATTACTGGTAATTCGTGTCGATCTCACTAAAGTACATATTCATATAGATCTATAGATCTCAATATATACAAAACAAAAGTATGTTTTTCTTTCAGTTACAGCACAACGATTTGAATCTAAATCAAAAAAAAAAAGAAAGAGTTTAAAAGAAACCATAAGAATATGTATGCTATACGCTTTTTTACCTGGGATTGTAGTTCAATTGGTCAGAGCACCGCCCTGTCAAGGCGGAAGCTGCGGGTTCGAGCCCCGTCAGTCCCGATGGATACAAATCCAAGAAAAAAGACATCAATGCATTTTGTGTGTGAAAGGGAATAAAATTAACAAAAAAAATCTCCTTTCTTTCTAATAATCTAATAAATAGGGGATCCCTCTTGTTTTGTTTTTTTATTTCTTCGTTGGAACCTTTATCTTAAACTAAAAAAGAAAGAATAAAAAAGGAAAAGGAATTTTTGATTGCATCAGAAATCCATTTTTTTTTTATTTGGTATGGATAAAAGATCTTCCTATGTTATACTATTTAATTCTCGACGATGAATCGATTTGATAGTTCAGATATTGTTATTCGTGATATTGATTAGATTTGACATCATTGAAATATATATATATTATACCGTTGAATTTACCGACGAAAGATTTATCATCCCTATGGGATTAAATCCCGAATTATTTATTAGAAATTTAAATTATTTATTAGAAATTTAAGAGAAATAAAAATGGAAGTAAATATTCTCGCATTTATTGCTACTGCATTGTTCATTCTAGTTCCTACTGCCTTTTTACTTATAATTTACGTAAAAACGGTAAGTCAAAGTGACTAATTTCACTTAAACATGACTTCTTAATTCTTATTAATGTAATCAATGATTTAAAAAAAATGAAAAAGATTTCAATTTTGGGGTTTAGTCTTAAATGAAATGATCGGACTACAATCAGCAGAATTCTATGAAATCCAGATAGTCTAGTAGAAAGAAATAGATTTGATTTCTTTCTACTAGACTATCTATTATTGTACAGTATTCAAACAGTATTCAATATGTACAATATTGAATACTGTAGTATATTAAAGTTTTACTCTTTAAAAATAGAGGTTTAATATGGATCAATCTACGTGTATCTTCCTATTCATATATAATTTGAATTACATATATGTTATGTACATAACATAGTGTCCCAATTTTTTTCTTTGTTTCATCTATTTGATTTGTATTGATTCCAATCAATTTGAAATAATTAAAAAGCAACTCTTATTTTTCCGATTCTAAATTTTAGATTTCTGATTCTTTTTACAATCCCAGTATCATATTAAAAGAAAAAAGAAAAGGAAGAGTGGGGGGTTACGCGGTTCCTCATTTTCCATATATAATTTTGGTAAGAGTTAGTTCGTCGAAATAGAAATCCTAAGAAGAATTTAGTTGGAATAGGAGTCAAATTCCTATTATTTTGTATTCCTTTTAAAAATACGAATATGGGAATTATTCAAATATTTGTTTGATTGAAAGAGTATTTTTGATTTCTACATTCTCCATAGTTCTATATTATCCATAGAATACATTACACTACTAGAACACAATAGAACTCCGAAATACAGATATATTTTATATTTGAATTCAATTAATTAGTATGAGTTAAAAACTTTAATTCATCTAGTTCACAAAAATTTCAAAACCCAGCTATAAAACAAAATTGATACTTTGATCCCTTAACTCAATTATTAGTATCTTTATAGTCCACTTCTTCCCCATACTACGAGGGAAAGGGAAAATGAAAAAACTACCATTAAAGCAGCCCAAGCAAGACTTACTATATCCATATCAATTTTGTCTCCTATCTCTATTAATATGAAGGAATTATTTCATTATTGGTCACAAATTTTTCTTGTATTATTTTCTTTTGTATTATTCACTAATAATACTATAATAATAGTGAAATTGCTGATACAGAGTCAAAAAAGGATTCCGGGTTAACACCAGTGACGAAACAATTATTTCAAGATTTATCGATTCCTTTTCGCTACCGGAATATTTCCTTGAATCCGAAACGAGAAGATTTACAGCATTTTTTTTAGAACAAACAAACCTCCTGATACTTAAAATTTAAAATCAAAGAAGGCTCGTAAGGAGTCCTTTTGTTACGCTTGTTCCTTATGCTGGAAAAAAATTTATCAAAAAAATGTAATACAGTATTTCAAATTTCTTATCGATCAGGCGACACCCGGATTTGAACTGGGGAAAAAGGATTTGCAGTCCACCGCCTTACCACTCGGCCATGCCGCCAAAACTATAATATAGATGAGTATATAAGAATATCCCAAAAAGAAGGGTTCTAAACTTCTTTTTTTTTTTTCAAAAAAAAAAACTTTCTCCATTTCAATTATAACAGCAACTATCAGTATATGTAAACCCTAGAACATAAATTTTAATTGTTACACAGATATTTTCGAATTGGGTATTTTACCCATATATAATACCTATACTATAGGGAATTTTCAAGAAATTCTCGTGCTTCTCCCCCCCTTTTTTTACAATTTTTTATTAAATAGATTGAATAGAAAATAAAAAATTAACACGATATGTCACGTACTGTACCCAACGAATATGACTGCAATAAAGTAATAGACATATCTATATATCTATATATAGATATATAGCTGGAGTTAGATCTGTGCATGTTTAATAAATACAAACCTTATTAGACACTCTAATCCTACTCTCCAATTCTAAAAAAAATAGGTAAAAATCTCTTTCTTCTTTACGAATTCAAATTCTTTTTTTAACAATTGAAAAAGTTAAGTGCTAAAAAAATCAATTCTATATTGTTTCTGATTTTTAGATTAGATCTTTATCTCAGCGAGCAGAACAAATCCCGAATTCATTTTTTCCTGGTATCCAATTTAATTCGAATATGTAATATCATAATAATGGTAGAACTAGAATTTCTTTTTTGTTTTGATATTCCTTAAAAAACCCTGAAATCAAGGTGGAATTATTCAATTCATTTCCATTTTTTTATATTAGAATTTCGATTCTATCTATTTGTTTTGTTACAAATTTCTAGTTGAGTATAAAATTCGATTTTTTTTATTTTTCTTTTCATAATAGGTATTTCATACACAGGATTAGGTAAAATTTCATGTAATTCAGTAAAAAAAACAGAAATTCCATTATTGCTAAATCTATTCTTATTCTTGTTAATTGATGAATAATGACAGCAAATCGTGGGATATTTTTCTATCAAATTCATGAGGAAATTGAAAATGCTTTGGAGTAGAAATGAGGGAATATCTACATTACCGGAGTTGAATCAGATACAATTTGAAGGGTTTTGTAGGTTCATTGATCGGGGCTTAACAGAAGGACTTTTAAAGTTTCCAAAAATTGAGGATACAGATCCAGAAATGGAATTTCAATTATTTGTGGAAACATATCAATTGTTAGAACCCTTAATAAACGAAAAAGATGCCGTATATGAATCACTTACATATTCCTCTGAATTATATGTATCCGCGGGACTTATTTTGAAAAGCAGTAGGGAAATACAAGAACAAACTATTTTTATTGGAAATATTCCTCTAATGAATTCCTTGGGAACTTCTATAGTAAATGGAATATACAGAATTGTAATCAATCAAATATTGCAAAGTCCTGGTATATATTACCGGTCAGAATTGGACCATAACGGAATTTCGGTTTATACCGGCACGATAATATCAGATTGGGGGGGGAGATTAGAATTAGAAATTGATAGAAAAGCAAGGATATGGGCTCGTGTGAGTAGGAAACAGAAAATATCTATTCTAGTTCTATCATCAGCTATGGGTTCGAATTTAAGTGAAATTCTAGAGAATGTTTGTTATCCTGAAATTTTTGTGTCTTTCCTGAGTGATAAGGAGAAAAAAAAAATTGGATCAAAAGAAAATGCCATTTTGGAATTTTATCGACAATTTGCTTGTGTAGGTGGAGATCCGGTATTTTCTGAATCTTTATGTAAAGAATTACAAAAAAAATTTTTTCAACAAAGATGTGAATTAGGAAGAATTGGTCGACAAAATATGAACCAAAAGCTGAATCTTGATATA